TAAAATTAATAATATGGGGAGTGATTTCAATTGATGGCCCTGAAATAGGAACCAAATGCCAGGAATAATTCACTGTGTGCGACCCCCACAATTTCTGTCCCTGACCATCAATGACTATTAACCTTAAGAAATCAACTGATGGTGGTCTCTTACTGATCACAAGTTTTGACTTGCAGAGTGTTTGAGTCCTGGTATATGTGAATTTAACGAACAGCCAATAGGTAGAAAAAGCATTAAACATACCATGTGTCCTTGCTGCTTTTTCATACAGTATAATTCTTGAATGTTTTAATTAGTTAATAGGTGATTTTTCATTTATGGAATTCAAGCAAAATAATAAATGGTTAAATTAGTTTAATGGTGATAATACATATATGCATTATTTCCATTTTTCTAGCGATTATGGCTCGGATTGGCAGAGCCCGGTCAAAGAATAGTTTAATATTAGAATCCTAGCTTTGGGTGTTAGGGGTAGAGGTTAAAATCCTTTTTCTTTGAGCGTTGGAAGGGATTTTAACCCTTATTTTTCAGTTTACAAGACTGATGCTTTAACTTTGAGCTACCAATGCAATTTCATTTAAGAATCTTGTTTTCGATTAAGCTTAAATAGGGTATAAGAAACAGGAAAATCGTGAAGTATAGTACTGATGCAATTTGTCCAATAATAATATATGGGTGTTCTACAGGTATTCCTCCAATTCATGTGAGGATAACAACATCTGCTACTAATAATCAGAAAAGTATTTGTCCTAAGGGGCGAAATGTGAGGGACCGTTGTTTTGACGTGTGTAGGAATGGAACCACTATTAGTACTAGGATTGAGGCAAGTAAGGCGATAACACCTCCCAACTTATTTGGAATGGACCGCAAGATCGCGTAAGCGAAAAGGAAATATCATTCTGGTTTAATGTGAGGTGGAGTAACTAGTGGATTAGCAGGTGTAAAATTTTCCGGATCTCCTAGGAGGTTAGGAGAAAATAAGGAGATAATTATAAGCAATATAATTATTAAAGAGAACCCAAATACATCTTTGTAAGAAAAGTAAGGATGAAAAGAAATTTTATCAGAATCAGTGTTGATACCTGCTGGGTTGTTTGAACCAGTTTCATGTAAAAAGATTAAATGAATTATAGTTATTGCTATAATTACGAAGGGAAATAAAAAATGAAAAGCAAAAAAGCGGGTGAGGGTAGCATTATTTACTGAGAAATCTCCCCAAATTCATTGAACTAGATCATTTCCGATGTAAGGAACTGCAGAAAGAAGATTTGTGATGACTGTAGCTCCTCAGAAAGATATTTGTCCTCAGGGGAGTACATAGCCTACGAAGGCTGTTATTATTACAAGTAATAGTAATACAACCCCTACGTTTCATGTTTCTTTATAAAGATATGAACCGTAGTAAAGACCTCGTCCAATGTGAAGGTAGATGCAAATGAAGAAAAATGAAGCACCGTTGGCATGAATATTTCGAATTAATCAGCCGTAGTTTACATCTCGGCAGATATGGACTACTGAGGAGAATGCGGTAGAAATATCTGATGTATAATGTATTGCTAAAAATAATCCTGTAAGAACTTGTGTAATTAAACATAAACCAAGCAGAGAACCAAAGTTTCATCAGGCTGAAATATTTGCAGGGGTAGGAAGGTCAATGAGAGCATCATTTGCAATTTTAAGTAAGGGATGTGTTTTTCGTATATTAGCCATTAAGTTCCTATAGTTGAAAACAACGGTGGTTTTTCAAATCATTGGTCCTGGTTAGAGTCCTGGTAGGAATTATGATTTATATTATTTATTTATGTCTTTTTGGTTTAGTTTTAGGTTTGGCAGCAATTGCTTCCAATCCCTCTCCTTATTTTGCTGCTTTGGGGCTTGTAATAGTTGCTGGAGCAGGTTGTGGGGTTTTAGTAAATTTTGGGGGGTCTTTTTTATCATTAATCTTATTTTTAATTTATTTAGGGGGAATATTAGTGGTTTTTGGTTATTCGGCGGCGTTAGCGGCCGAACCTTTTCCTGAAGGCTTAGGAAGTTTTTATGTGATGAGTTTAATAATATTTTACATGATGTTAGTGGTTTTAATCGGTGTTTTATTTCAATGAAATTATTTTGATGGGCCGTTAGTTTTGTGAGACAGTCTTGGTGACTTAAATGTTTTTCAAGGGGATGTATTTGGAGTAGCTTTAATATACTCTTGTGGTGGATATGTATTGGTGATTGGGGCTTGGGTTTTACTACTAGCATTATTTATTGTTCTTGAGTTGACACGGGGGTCAAATCGAGGTGTATTACGTCTAGTTTAATATTAGTAGCAAAGTAGAAATGAGAAGGGTGATGAAGAATAGAGATAAATATGTTTTAATTAAACCTTTTTGAATGCTATCTACTATATTGGCTGGTGGGAAATTTAATAAAATTATTGTTTTAGGGCCAATTTTTTCTGATCAGGTTTGATCAATTATTTGGTTTGCGATGCTTTGGCCTAAAATGAGAGTTATTTTAGGTATGACCCGATGAATTACTGTTGAGTAATAACCAAGTATATTTGAGAATTTAAAATATGATAGTTTTGGTAAAATTTTAAATTGTTTTGAAGTTATAGATGCTAATTCTAAAGCTAATAAGAGTCCCACTAGTGTAACAATAATGGCGGTTAATTTAATTTCTAAAGGTATGGTTATAATAGGGGTTTTAAAAGGTAAAATGTTAGAGAAAATTAAGAAACCAGCTATAATACTTCCTCAGGCTAATCGTTTAAGAGGGTTAATTACAGAACTAATTTCGCTGATAGGTACAATAGGGTTGAAACGTGGGTGGCCTATGGAAACAAAATAAATAATTCGGAAGCTATATACTGCGGTGAAGGAGGTTGCAATTAGGGTTAGAGTAAGGGCTCAGGCGTTAAGGTAGGATGTATTTAATGCTTCGATAATTGCATCTTTTGAAAAGAAACCTGCTAAAAAAGGTATGCCTGTTAGGGCTAAACTTCCGATAGTAAGACAAGATGAGGTTAATGGTGTTAAATAATGCATGCCTCCTATTTTTCGAATATCTTGTTCGTCGTTTAATGCGTGAATAATTGACCCAGAGCATAGAAATAATATTGCTTTAAAAAAAGCATGTGTACAAATATGAAGGAAAGCTAATTGAGGTTGATTTAATCCGATGGTAACTATTATTAAACCTAGTTGACTTGAGGTGGAAAATGCAATAATTTTTTTAATATCATTTTGTGTTAATGCACAAGTGGCAGTAAATAATGCTGTAAGCGCTCCTAGGCAAAGGCATAAAGAGAGTGCAGTTTTGTTATTTTCTAATATAGGATTTAATCGAATTAGTAAGAAAATGCCTGCAACAACTATTGTACTAGAATGAAGTAAAGCTGAAACTGGGGTGGGACCTTCTATGGCTGCAGGTAATCAGGGATGAAGGCCAAATTGTGCTGATTTACCTGTTGCGGCGAGGATTAAGCCTAACAAGGGTAAAGTTAAATCTGCTTGTTTAGAAATAATGAAGATTTGTTGAATTTCTCAAGAGTTTAAATTAGTAGCTACTCAGGCTATAGTTAAAATTAATCCGATATCACCTACTCGGTTATAAATAACGGCTTGTAGGGCAGCTGTGTTGGCATCGGCTCGTCCGTATCATCATCCAATAAGTAGGAAAGATATAATACCTACTCCTTCTCAACCAATAAATAATTGAAAAAGGTTATTTGCTGTAATAAGAATAATTATAGCAATTAAAAAGATAAGAAGGTTTTTGAAGAAATTATTTATAAATTTGTCTGAGTGCATATATCATAAAGCAAACTCTAAAATTGATCATGTAACATATAAAGCAATAGGTGTAAAAATAATTGAATAAAAGTCAAATTTAAAACTGATATTAATATCAAATAGTGTATTGGTCCATACTCATGATGTGGAGACAGTTTCCAAGCCTTGATCAATAAAAATTACTAAAGGTAGAAGTGCGATGAAAAATGCTGTTTTTACAGCTGTTTTAACTTTTACTTCGGATCAGTTTGATGGTAGAGGAGAAGAGTTTAGGTTATTTATTAATGGCTGAATTAAGATTAAAAAAATTCATAGGAGGCTAGATGTTAAGATTAAAGAAGGGTTATGCATAGCTACTACTTGGATTTGCACCAAGATTTTTGGTTCCTAAGACCAATGGATAAGCTATTATCCTTTAGGAGCTAGTCGAGTGAGTCTTGGAATTAAACCAAGAGTACAATAATTAGCAGTAATTGTTATAATCATATCTCTCTCGGTGGACAAAAGGATTTTAACCTTTAATGTTAGGATCACAACCTAATGTTTTATTTAAACTATATCTACAAACAGTTCACCCTCAAATTAATTCAGGTTTAAGAATTAAAAGAACAAGAGGAATTAAATGAAGAATCATAAGTAGATGCTCTCGTGTATGTGTAGGATCAGTTAATACTATGTGGTTAGGAAGAGGACCACGTTGTGTCATCAGAAGTATGTATAAAGAATAGCCAGCTGTAATTAGTGTACCTAATCCTGTAAAAATTAAGGTTCAAGGAGATCAGTTAAATAAAGATGTAATGATTATTAATTCTCCTATTAAATTAGGTAGTGGAGGTAATGCTAGATTAGCTAGGCTTGATGTAAATCATCAAATTGCTATTAGAGGAAAAATAGTTTGTAGTCCTCGAGCCAAAATTATAGTTCGACTATTGGTTCGTTCATAGTTGGTGTTAGCTAGGCAAAATAAGGCAGATGAGGTTAGACCGTGAGCAATTATAAGAATTAGTGCTCCAGTAAATCCTCATGGTGTTTGAATAAGAATCCCTGCTGCAACTAGTCCTATATGACTAACAGATGAGTAAGCAATTAAGGATTTTAAATCTGTTTGTCGCAGGCAAATTGAGCCTGTTATAATAACACCTCATAAAGCCAAGATAATAAAGGGGTAAATTATTTCTTTTGTTAGTGGCTCTAGAATAATTATAATTCGTATTAGTCCATAACCCCCTAATTTTAGTAATACAGCGGCAAGGACTATGGAGCCTGCAATAGGGGCTTCTACATGTGCTTTTGGAAGTCAAAGATGGGCTCCGTAGAGTGGTATTTTAACTAAAAAGGCTAATAAACATCCAACTCATCAAATTTTGTCTGAGAAATATATTGGAGTGATTAAAGATGTAAAGTTTAAGGTAAAAAAGGATAATGTACCTGATGAGTTTTGGAGGAGAAGCAGTGCTACTAAAAGGGGTAAGGATCCAATTAGCGTATAAAATAAAAAATATGTTCCTGCATTCAGTCGTTCTATCTGATTCCCTCAACGGGTAATAATAATTAAAGTAGGAATTAGGGTTGCTTCGAATATAATATAAAATATAATAGCTTCTGTTGCAGTAAAGGCTATAATTAAAAAAATTTGTAAAAAAACTAGGAGAGAAAGATAAACTCGTTGACGAGTTAAGGGTTCAACTGAAATATGTTTTTGGCTCGCTAAAATTATTAGAGGAAGTAATCAACAAGTGAGGATCAAAAGGGGTGTTGATAAAGGGTCCGTGGATATATATAAATTTAACTGCGATCAGTTGCTTAAGGTAGAAGGAGAAATTCAATTAAAACTTATCAATGCAATTATAAGGCTATATAATAAAGTAGAGGATCAAATATGTTTTGGGGGCGTAAATCAAATTGATATAAGTAACGTAATTGTAGGGATGAGAATTTTTAACATTGTAATAAATTAAGTGTATTAATTCGATCAGATCCATGTGTTCGTGCAGTGGCAACAAGTAATGCAAGTCCAACACTTGCTTCACAAGCTGAAAAAGCCAAAAGAATTAATGGGGAGGCTGAGAAATTAATTGAGTTTAGTTGTAAAGTTCAAAGTGATAGTGCAATATATATTGATAGTATTATGCCTTCAAGACATAAGAGAGCGGATAATAGGTGTGTTCGATGAAAAGTTAAACCTGCTAAACCTAGTATAAATATTGAAGAAAAAATAAAAAGAGTAAGGGTCATTAGGTTAATTATGGAATTTAACCATAAGTTTTTGAGCCGAAATCAAATGTTTTATTTAAACTAATTACCTATTCTGCTCATTCTAAACCTCCTTGAAGTCATTCATAAATTAACCCCAAGGTTAGTAAGATAAGTACTAAAGATGCTCATGAGAAAGAAATTAAAGGGTTAGGAAGGTGATTTCCTCATGGGAGTGGGAGTAGTAAAGCAATTTCTAGATCAAATAAAAGAAAAAGAATAGCGACTAAGAAAAATCGTATTGAAAAAGGTAGTCGTGCTGATCCTAATGGGTCAAAGCCACACTCATAAGGAGATAATTTTTCATAATCTGGATTTAATATTGGAAGTCAGAATGATACTAAAGCAAGGATAACTGAAACTGCTGTATATATAATTAAGATTGTTGTTAATATATTCATTATCTTTCCCTAGATTTTAACTAGGTTTTAGTAATTGGAAGTCACTAGTATTAAATTATACTAGAAAGATATGAACCTCATCAGTAGATAGAGATATAAAGGAAGAGTCATACTACGTCTACAAAATGTCAATATCAAGCGGCAGCTTCAAACCCAAAATGGTGTTCAGAAGTAAAGTGAAAGTTGATTTGTCGTAATAAACATACGGCTAGAAAAGAAGAACCAATGATTACATGTAAGCCGTGGAAGCCTGTAGCGACAAAAAAGGTTGAGCCATATACTCCATCGGCAATTGTAAATGGAGCTTCATAATATTCTATTGCTTGTAAAATTGTAAAATAAAAACCTAGAATAATAGTTAAAGTAAGCGATTGAATTGCTTGTTTTCGTTGTCCTTCTATAATGCTATGATGAGCTCAGGTGACGGTTACACCAGAGGCTAATAAAACTGCGGTGTTTAGAAGTGGTACTTCAAAAGGATCTAGTGTTAAAATACCTGTGGGTGGTCAACATCCTCCAAGTTCTGGGGTGGGGGCTAAACTTGAGTGGTAAAAAGCTCAGAAGAAGCCTAAAAAGAAAAATACTTCAGAGGTAATAAATAAAATTATACCATAACGAAGACCTTTTTGTACAGGAGGGGTGTGATGTCCTTGAAATGTACCTTCACGAATAATATCTCGTCATCATTGATACATCGTTAATAATATTAGTATTAAACCTAAAGTTAAAAGGATAATGGAATGAAAATGTATTCAAATTGCTAGGCCTGAGGTTAAAAGTAGGGCGGCGATTGCGCCTGTTAGAGGTCAAGGGCTTGGGTCTACTATATGATATGCGTGTGCTTGATGAGCCATTAAATATTTTCTTGTAAATAAAGACTTAAAAGAAGAACGAATACGTATGCTTGAATTATGGCAACGGCTACTTCTAAAATTGTAAGTAGAAGGAGAAGAATAGATGTGAGTAGGGCAATTGAAGGTATCATGGAGACTATAATATAGGCTCCTGTAGAAATTAATTGAATTAATAGATGGCCTGCTGTTAAATTAGCTGTAAGTCGGACACCTAATGCTAATGGGCGAATAAATAGACTAATAGTTTCAATAATAATTAGAATAGGAATTAAAAGAGCGGGTGTTCCTTCTGGGAGAAGGTGGCCTAAAGCATGGGTGGGTTGATTTCGTAAGCCAATAATAACAGTGGCTAGTCAGATTGGAATTGCAAATGCTATATTAAGAGAAAGTTGTGTTGTAGGGGTAAAGGTATAAGGTAATAAGCCTAATAAATTTAAAGTAATTAGGAATAGCATTAATGATGAAAATAATACTGCTCACTCATGTCCTTTTAAGTTTATTGGAAGAAAAATTTGTTTTATAAAATAATTAAGAAATCAGTTTTGTAAGGTAATAAGGCGGTTATTTAATCATCGAGTGTAAGGTTTAAATCAAAGTAATCAAGGTAATAGTAAGGCTAGTGCTATTAGTGGCACACCAAATATTATAGGGCTCATAAATTGATCAAATAAGCTTAATGTCATGGTCAGGTTCAGGATTCTGTTTTAAAGAAATTTGCGTTTTGTGGTATAGGATCGTTAGGATAAACATGTGCTATTACTTTAGGGGGAATAATAATTAAAAAAACTAATCAGGCAAAAATTATGATTGCAAATCAAGGAGAGGGGTTGAGTTGAGGCATTTCGCTAGGGGTGGTTGGGAGTCACCAGTTTTTAGCTTAAAAGGCTAATGCTTAAACCCTATTTAGCTTCTTAGCGAGGAGTCTTCAAGTATTAATGATGATCAGTTTTCGAAATGTTCTAAAGGAATGGCTTCAACAACGATAGGTATAAAACTGTGATTTGCGCCGCAAATTTCGGAACATTGTCCATAATAAATTCCTGGTCGTGATACAATAAATGATGTTTGATTTAATCGCCCTGGAACCGCATCTATTTTTACACCTAAGCTAGGGACTGCTCATGAATGTAGTACATCATCTGCTGATACTAATAGACGAATAGGTGATTCTACAGGAATTACTATGTGGTGATCTGTTTCTAAAAGTCGAAATTGACCGGGTAGTAAGTCTTGAGTGGGAATTATGTAAGAGTCAAATAATAAAGTTTCATAATCTGTATATTCATAACTTCAGTATCATTGATGACCTATAGTTTTAATTGTTAAATGAGAGTCGTTAATTTCATCCATTAAATACAAAATTCGAAGAGAAGGGAGGGCAATAAGGATGAGGATTATGGCTGGGAGAAGGGTTCAAATAATTTCAATTTCTTGTGAATCAAGAATAAATTTATTTGTAAGTTTAGTTGTTACTATAGCCACAATAATATAAAGCACTAATGTGCTAATTAAAAAAACAATTATTAATGTATGATCGTGAAAATGAAGAAGTTCTTCTATTACAGGAGAAGCTGCATCTTGAAAACCTAATTGGGAAGGATGTGCCATGTTCAAGACTCGCGGGGATTTAACCCACAATTTTGCCTTGACAAGGCAAGGTAATATTTTACTAGGGTCTTATAAAGAAAGTGACAGAGTGGTTTTGTGTTTGGCTTGAAACCAATTTACGGAGGTTCAATTCCTTCCTTTCTCGTTTAATGTGAATGTTGAATTTGAACAAATGCAGGTTCTTCAAAGGTATGATATGGTGGAGGGCAACCATGAAGTCACTCAACATTTGTTTGGGTTAATTCTACTGAGAGAACTTCACGTTTAGTTGCAAATGCTTCTCAAATTATAAAGAGAAATATAATTACAGCAATTAATGAAATCAATGAACCAATAGAGGATACAGTATTTCATACTGTGTAAGCATCGGGGTAGTCTGAGTAACGGCGAGGTATTCCTGCTAAGCCTAAAAAATGTTGTGGAAAGAATGTGAGGTTTACCCCTAAGAATATAACCCCAAAATGGATTTTGGCTCATGTTTCATGTAAAGTATAGCCTGAGAATAGTGGGAATCAGTGAATAAATGCGGCAATAATAGCAAATACTGCTCCTATCGATAAAACATAGTGAAAGTGTGCAACTACATAGTAAGTGTCATGAAGTACAATATCGAGTGATGAATTGGCTAAAATAATACCTGTTAAACCCCCTACTGTAAAAAGGAAAATAAAACCCAGTGCTCATAAAAGAGGTGTTTCTCACTTAATTGCTCCTCCATGAAGAGTGGCTAGTCAGCTAAAAACTTTTACACCTGTTGGAATAGCAATAATTATTGTTGCCGATGTGAAATAAGCTCGGGTATCCACATCTATACCTACTGTAAACATGTGGTGAGCTCAAACAATAAAACCTAGTAAACCGATAGCCATTATAGCTCAAACTATACCCATATAACCGAAAGGTTCTTTTTTCCCTGCATAGTATGCTACAATGTGTGAAATTATCCCAAATCCTGGTAAAATTAAAATATATACTTCTGGGTGACCAAAAAATCAAAATAGGTGTTGGTAAAGGATTGGGTCCCCACCTCCTGCAGGGTCAAAAAAAGTTGTATTAAGATTTCGGTCCGTAAGCAGTATTGTAATTCCTGCAGCTAGAACTGGTAATGATAATAATAAAAGTACAGCTGTAATTATTACAGCTCAAACAAATAATGGTGTTTGGTATTGCGAAATGGCTGGTGGTTTTATATTAATAATTGTGGTAATAAAATTAATAGCACCCAAGATTGAAGAGACACCTGCTAAATGTAATGAAAAAATCGTTAGATCAACAGATGCTCCGGCATGAGCTATATTTCCTGCTAAAGGTGGATAAACAGTTCAGCCTGTCCCCGCTCCCGCTTCTACACCAGAAGAAGCCAAGAGTAAGAGGAAAGATGGTGGTAAAAGTCAAAAGCTTATGTTATTTATTCGAGGAAAAGCTATATCAGGAGCTCCAATTATTAAGGGTACTAATCAGTTGCCAAAGCCTCCAATTATAATTGGTATTACTATAAAGAAAATTATTACGAATGCATGTGCTGTAACAATAACATTATAAATTTGATCATCCCCTAAAAGTGACCCAGGCTGGCTTAATTCAGCTCGAATTAATAGACTCAAGGCTGTGCCCACTATTCCTGCTCAAGCACCAAAAATTAAATATAGGGTGCCAATATCTTTGTGATTAGTTGAGAAAAATCAACGAGTAATTGCCACAGGTAGGATGACTGAAAAAGTGGTGGACTGTAGATCCATGAATAGAGGTTTAAGCCCTCTTCTTATCAGCCTTGAGGCGTTTACATGTATGATTGCAAATCATAAGTAGCAGGTTAATCCCTGCCAGGGCTTTTCCCGCCTATTTCGCTCTGACTAGGCGGGAAAAGTAGACGAATGCTCTCTGGTTTGGGCGTTTAGCTGTTAACTAAGAATTTGTAGGATCGAGGCCTGCTCGTCTAGTAAGGCTTTAGCTTAATTAAAGCGTCTGTTTTGCATATAGAAGATGTGGGTTAATATCCTGTAAGTCTTATAGAAATTAGAAGATTTTCACTTTTATTTAAAGCTTTGAAGGCTTTTGGTTTTAGTTAACCTAAATTTCTTAAATTGGTAGGATGGATGGTAATAAAGGAAGTATAAAAATAGTCAAAATAATTGAAATTGCGCTTGGTAATTTTATGTTTTGGTTTTCAATTCGTCATGGCATAATGTTTGTTGTTGTATTGGGAGCAATTGTTAGGGTTATAGTATATGATAATCGAAGGTAAAAGTATAAACTGATTAAAGCTGATAAGGCTGCTACTGTTGCTGTTAGCATTAAATGTTGTTTGGTGAGTTCTTGTAGGATTATTCATTTTGGTAGAAAACCAGTTAGGGGTGGGAGTCCTCCTAAAGATAATAAAACTAAAGGTGTAATTGCGGATATTACAGGGGCTTTTACTCAAGAGGTTGATAGGGAATTAATATTTGTTGCTTTATTTATTTTAAAGACATTAAAGAGTGAAAATGTTATAATAATATAAATTAAAAGTGTTATTAATGTTAATGAAGGGGAGAATTGTAAAATTAATACTATTCATCCCAGGTGAGCAATAGAGGAGTAGGCTAATAATTTACGTAGTTGGGTTTGATTAAGACCACCTCATCCGCCTATTAAAATTGATGTTAACCCTAGAAAAATTATTAAATAAGGGTTATTGTTAATTTGTAAAAGGAGAGAAAAGGGGGCTAGTTTTTGTCAGGTAGCTAAAATAAGGCCTGTATTTAAATCTAAACCTTGTATTACATCTGGTATTCATGAGTGTATTGGTGCTAATCCTACTTTAAGTGCTAAAGCAATTGTTATAATAGTCAGTGGTATTGGATGTGTTAATTGTGAAATTTCTCATTGACCAGTAAATCAAGCATTAATAGTGCTTGCAAAGAGTAATGTTGCGGCTGCGGTAGCTTGAATTAGAAAATATTTGGTGGTTGCTTCTACAGCTCGTGGATGATGTTGTTGGGCTATTAGGGGAATAATTGCTAGTGTATTAATTTCTAGTCCTATTCAGGCAATTAATCAATGAGTACTAGTAAAGGTAATTGTTGTTCCTAAACCTAGGGCAAATATTATAAGTATAAATACATAAGGGCTCATTAGTAATGGAAGGGTTTTAACCAACATGTTTGGGGTATGGGCCCAAAAGCTTTTTTAGCTGACTTTACTAGGAAGTAGTATAATGGAAGTACTAAGGGTTTTGATCTCTTTAGTAGAGGTTCAAATCCTCTCTTTCTAAGGAGCTGAAGGGATTTTAACCCTTATTATTTACTCTATCAAAGTAATCCTTTATTCAGGCACAGTTCCTTTAAGTTTGCGGAGGAAGTCCTGAAAAGGAGATTGGAATTGATAGATGTCATAATACAAAGGCTATGGTAAGTGGAAGAATATTTTTTCAAACAAGATGTATTAGTTGATCGTATCGAAAGCGAGGGTAAGAGGCTCGTACCCATAAAAAAACTATGGACAGGAGGGTAGCTTTAATTATTAGAATTGTTGTAGTAAGGTCAGTATTAATTTGATATGTTGGTGTACCTAAAAATAAGATAGCAGATAGTGTATTTATTAAAATGATGTTTGCATATTCTGCTAGGAAGAATAATGCGAATGGTCCTCCTGCATATTCTACATTAAAACCGGAGACTAATTCTGACTCTCCCTCTGTTAAATCAAAAGGTGTTCGGTTGGTTTCTGCTAGTGTAGATACATATCATATTGTAGCTAAAGGTCATGTTGGGAAAATTAATCAAATACTCTCTTGAGTTGTATTGAAAATTTGAAGTGTGAAGCCACCTGCAAAGATAATTACATTAAGAAGGATTAACCCAAGACTTACTTCATAAGAAATTGTTTGTGCTACAGCTCGTAGGGCTCCGATGAGGGCATATTTAGAATTGGAGGCCCATCCTGAGCCTAAAATAGAATAGACTGTCAAGCTGGAAAGAGCTAGAATAAATAGAATGCTTAAGTTTAAGTCAGCTAATGAGAATGGAAGGGGTATAGGGGTTCATAAAATTAGGGCTAAAGCAAGAGCAATTATTGGTGTGGCAAGAAATAATAAAGGAGAAGATGCGGATGGTCGTACTGGCTCTTTAGTAAATAATTTTAAACCATCTGCAATTGGTTGTAGAAGCCCGTAAGGCCCTACAATATTAGGACCTTTACGTAATTGCATATAGCTTAATACTTTTCGTTCAACTAAGGTTAATAGTGCAACTGCTAAGAGCACAAAAATTGCAATAATTAAAGGATTAATAATATATGAAAAAATACTGTGAAGCATAGTTAGGGGGAGGATTTGAACCTCCGTGTAAAGGTCTTAGATCTTTTGCATTAGCCTGGCTCTGCCACCTTAACAGTAAATAGAATTATCTTTTCTTTAAAATTATGTTCTTTTATCTATTTTAGATGATTTCATTAGATAAGAGGAAGGTTTGATTAAATCATTGGCCTTTTTTCTTCGGTCCTTTCGTACTGGAATAAAACATTTCATAGATAGAAACTGACCTGGATTACTCCGGTCTGAACTCAGATCACGTAGGACTTTAATCGTTGAACAAACGAACCCTTAATAGCTGCTGCACCATTAGGATGTCCTGATCCAACATCGAGGTCGTAAACCCTCTTGTCGATATGGACTCTAAAAGAGGATTGCGCTGTTATCCCTAGGGTAACTCGGTTCGTTGATCGGCTTTGCCGGATCATTATAGTCAGAAGTTCTGATTTTTAGGATTGTCATCCTTAAATAGGAAGAGATTTCTTCATTCTTCATGGAGGTTTTTTTTTACTCCGCGGTCGCCCCAACCAAAGGCACTTGAACAGGTTTCAATAATTTTCGGTTTTTAATTAATAGATTTGACATGTTCTGTTCTTGCGACTAAAGATCCATAGGGTCTTCTCGTCTTATGTTATTATCCTCGCTTCTGCACGAGGAGATCAATTTCATTGATAGGATAAAGGAGACAGTTAAGCCCTCGTTATGCCATTCATACAGGTCTCTATTTAAAAGACAAGTGATTGCGCTACCTTTGCACGGTCAAAATACCGCGGCCGTTAAACTTTTGTCACAGGGCAGGCGGGACTTCTTATTATATATTATCAAGAAGCGATGTTTTTGGTAAACAGGCGAGGCTTTGTATGTATATTTGCCGAGTTCCTTCTTATTCTTTTTATCTTTCCTTTTATGCACACCAGTGTAGGGTTAACGGTAAAATTTGAATAATTTTCTAGTGATTTTTTTTGTATTTCACTTCCCTCTTTATTTGGGGCCGGTAATTTTCGATGGTTATTCCGTTTCGATTTACAGGAATGCTAGGAGAGGTTTTCTCTTATTACTCATATTAGCATAATTTCTTCTATATGAATAGAATAGCCTGATAAGTTAAGGGAAATATGATTAAATTATCTTTATTGAAAGTGTAATCTTGGTGTTTGAGCTTTAACGCTTTCTTTAAAGATGGCTGCTTTTAAGCCCACTAAAACACTAACTTTAAATAATATGTTCTTTATTCACCTTAATAAGGTTGTATCCTGTTTCATTAGAGCTGGACCTCTAATGAATAACTCTTTATTATTCTTTAATTATAATTTAATTTGATTAGTATTAAGTTAAGAAAATGAAAGGCTAAACTTGTATTTAGTTCTCAGGCAACCAGCTATAACTAAATTCGGTAGATTTATCACCTCTACTCAGAGATCTTCACACTCTTTTGCCACAGAGACGTGTTTACCCTATTATTAGGTTGTCCCGGAGTAGCTCATTTAGTTTCGGGGTTTTAAACTAGAAATCATTTTGCTTAATTCTTTCTTGCTAAGTCATGATGCAAAAGGTACGAGTTTTTGTCTCTGCTTTTTTTTGCTTTACTGGGTTGTTTCATTTCTCTTTCAGCGTTCCCTTGCGGTACTTTTTCTATAGCTTTAATTATTCTTTTCTATCTCCTATACTAAGATGGAAAAATGGTTTGGTAAATCTTTTAAGTATATTAAGTAATATTAATATTTTTATGTTAAGTTGATATGAAGCTAGCTTTTAAGCTTCAGAGTAATCTGATTTGCACAGATATCTTCTCGGTGTAAGTGAGATGCTTTTCTATTTAGCCATGCTCTGGTTTAGCCAAGTACACCTTCCGGTATACTTACCATGTTACGACTTGCCTCCCCTTTATCCGAAATTTTATTATATATTTATTAGTATGGTACAGGGAGAGTGACGGGCGGTGTGTGCGCGCTTCAGGGCCAGTTTCAGTAGGGCTCTCTATTCCCTTCTTACTGCTAAATCCTCCTTGAATGTGCTTGTTTCATGTCAATTTCCGTATTATCCTAATATAGGAAATGTAGCCCATTTCTTTCCTTTTCATACGCTACACCTCGACCTGACGTTTTGGATTAAATCAATTTTGCTTACTAAATAACCTTCACAGGGTAAGCTGACGGCGGCGGTATATAGGCGGAATTAACAAGAAAAGGTGAGGTTTAACGGGGGTTATCGGTTACAGAACAGGCTCCTCTAGATGGGACTAAAGCACCGCCAAGTCCTTTAGGTTTTAAGCTTATGCTCGTAGTACCCTGGCGAACAAAATGTATTATTTTGTTAAAGTTTAAGGTTGTGCATAGTGGGGTATCTAATCCCAGTTTGTTTCACAGCTTTCGTGTAGTCGAGATAATAAAGCTACTTTCGTAATTGTTTTTCTTATTTCCAATCGCGTATAACAGTTTTGGAAACATTTTACTTTAATTTTATATTAATCTAAACACTCTTTACGCCGATAGCTATCAACTTGAGCCTCTCGTATAACCGCGGTGGCTGGCACGAGTTTTACCGGCTCTAATAACTATAACTAAGTCAAGCTTTCGCTTATGGCTTAATGTTTATCACTGCTGAATTCCCTTGGGGGTGTGGCTGAACATGATGTTGTGGGCTAATAAATTATTGTGCCTGATATCATTTCCTTGTTTTCATGAAGAAAACTTGAGGAGATCTTCACGGGAATGCGGATACTTGCATGTGTAAATTTAGTTAAAATTGATAGTAAAGTCAGGACCAAGCCTTTGTGTTTACGAACCTTTCTAGGGGTTATCTTAACATCTTCAGTGTCATGCTTTAGTTAAGCTACGTTAACATTTTCATATTTGCAATAGTGTATATACACACTTTTTTGGCAAAAATTATGCCCTTACAACACAATCGATAGCTTCCTGTTTCCGGGGGGTTTGCAGGTTTTATAGCTATGTCAGGATTGTTGGGGGGGTAGGGGGGGTTTAACGCGCAAAAAACCCCAGGGCGTCATATAGAAATATTTCGAGTAAAAATCATGATTTATGCTCTTGATATCACTTATGCAATTTAAAAAATGAATATCTTTCCAACATTCACATATAGTATTCAAGGCCTAGGGTTAGTTCCACCTTTTAACATAGATTACGTGCACTGTGAAAAGTCTATTGAAAGGAAAAGAGAAAAAAAAATACCAGTTGCCCCTTTTAGAAAGAACGCTCGGCATGGGGGGTAACGAGTCGTATGTACTCCACCATTAATCAAATGCCTGG